GTCATACAAGTAAAGAGATCTATTCATGGATAAGAAAAGGACAAAGGTTTCAGACTCATGATGAAATAGAATCCTGGATCGAGACCTGTGATTGGTTTTTGGATAAAGAGAGAGTTTACTCGTTTCATTTCTCCACCTTAAGGCCAGAAAAAGGGATTGATCAAATTCTATGGAGTCTGACTCATATTGATCATTTAGTAAAGAGTGACTATGGTTATCAAATGTTTGAACAAGCGGGAGCAATTTACTTACGATACGTAGTTGACATTCATCAAAAGGATCTAATGAATTATGAGTTCAATACATCCTGTTTAGCAGAAAGACGGATATTCCTTGCTCATTATCAGACAATCACTTATTCACAAACCTCGTGTGGGGTTAATAGTTTTCATTTCCCATCTCATGGAAAACCAAAACCCTTTTCGTTCCGCCTAGCCCTATCCCCCTCTAGGGGTATTTTAGTGATAGGTCCTATAGGAACTGGACGATCCTATTTGGTCAAATCCCTAGCGACAAACTCCTATCTTCCTTTCATTACGGTATTTCTGAACAAGCTGGATTTGAAAATAGTTATTGATGATCTCGATCCTGAGGACTATACGGAAGCGCTTGATGATGTGGATATTGATGATGATAGCGATCCTGCTAAGGACTATATGGATGCGCTTAAAGATGTGGACGATATTGATGATCGTGACTCTTTTTATTCGAACTTGGACTCGGACCCGGAGCTGAGGGAGGAGTATACGGTGGATGATGAGATACTTAGGTATATTATCGAGTTGGAAATAGACCTAGCTTCTATCCACTTGCAATTCGAATTGGCAAGAACAATGTCTCCTTGCATAGTATGGATTCCAAACATTCATGATCTGTATGTGGATGAGTCGGAGTCCCTCGGTTTATTATTGAACTATCTCTCCGGGAATTGTGAAAGACGGTCCACTAGAGATATTCTTGTTATTGCTTCGACTCATATTCCCCAAAAAGTGGATCCCGCTCTAATAGCTCCGAATAAATTAAATACATGCATTAAGATACGAAGGCTTCTTATTCCACAACAACGAAAGCACGTTTTCACCCTTTCATATACTAGGGGATTTCACTTGGAAAAGAAAATGTTCCATACTAATGGATTCGGGTCCATAGCCATGGGTTACAATGCACGAGATCTTGTAGCAATTACCAATGAGGCCCTATCGATTAGTATTACACAGAAGAAATCAATTATAGACACGAATACAATTCGATTCGCTCTTCATAGACAAACTTGGGAGTTGCGAGCCCATGTAAGACCGGTTCCGGATCATGGGATCCTTTTCTATCAGATAGGAAGGGCTGTTGCACAAAATGTACTTATAAATAATTGCTGCCTTATAGATCCTATATCTATCTATATGAAGAAGCAATCATGTTACGAAGGGGATCCTTATTTGTACAAATGGTTCTTCGAACTTGGAACGAACATGAAGAAATTAACGATACTTCTTTCTCTTTTGAGTTGTTCTGCCGGATCGATCGCTCAAGATCTTTGGTCTCTACCCGGACCCGATGAAAAAAATTGGATCACTTCTTATAGACTCGTTGAGACGGATTCTGATCTAGTTGATGGCCTATTAGAAGTAGTAGAAGGCGCTCTGGTGGGATCCTCGCTTCTTCGGCCCGAACCAAGGAATCCCTTAGAGATGGTGGAAAATGGATCTCGTTCTATCTTTGATCGTAGATTTCTCTATGAATCGGAGTTTAAAGAATGGGCAGAAGGCACCGACCCGCAACAGTTAGCGGAGGATGTAGTCGATCACATAGTTTGGGCTCCTAGAATATGGCAATCTTGGGGCTTTCTATTTGATTGGATCGAAAGGCCCAATGAATTGGAATTTCCCTATTGGGCCAGGTCATTTCGGGGCAAGCCGATCATTTCTGATGAAGTTAATGATGAATATTTTGATTATGCATTTTATGGTGAAGGGGATGATGGATATGATGAAGAGGAGGAGCTTCAAGAGAATGATTGGGAGTTCTTGCAGAGTGAAACCGTGGAGTACCCGGGACGAGATAGATCTTCCAAAGAACAAGTCTTTTTTAGAAAAGGCCAATTCATTTGGGACCCTGGAGATCCACTCTTTTACATATTCAACGATGAGCTCTCTGTCTTTCTGTTTTCACATCGAGAATTCTTTACAGATGAAGAGATGTCAAAGGGGCTTCTTCTGACTTCCCAAAGGGAGACTCTATATAAACGCGGGTTTAGCAAGAAACCGAAAGAAAAGTACTTCGAATTTTTTATTAATCGCCAGAGACGGAGACGGCTTAGAACCATTAGTTCATTATATAATAGATCTTTCCGTTCTAATATTCAATCCGCGAGTTATCAGTACTTATCAAATCTGTTCCTATCTAACGGAAGGCTGTTGGATCAAATGACAAAGACATTGTTTAGAAAAAGATGGATTTTCCCGGATGAACTGAAAATTGGATTCATGTAACAGGAGAAAGATTT